ATACCGGCGGGGTATTCACAGGGGGCACTGCAGAACACGTGCGAGCCCCTTCTAATGGAAAAATAAAATTCAATGAGGATTTGGTTCATCCGACACGTACACGTCATGGACATCCTGCTTTTCTATGTTCTAGAGACTTGTATGTAACTATTGAGAGTGAAGATATTATACACAATGTGTGTATTCCGCCCAAAAGTTTTCTCTTAGTTCAAAACGATCAATATGTAGAATCAGAACAAATCATTGCTGAGATTCGCGCGAGAACATCCACTTTGAATTTGAAAGAGAAGGTTCGAAAACATATTTATTCTGACTCAGAAGGTGAAATGCATTGGAATACCGATGTGTACCATGCACCCGAATTCACATATGGTAATATTCATCTCTTACCAAAAACAAGTCATTTATGGATATTATTAGGGGAGCCCTGGAAATCCAGTCTAGGCCCCTGTTCGATCCACAAGGATCAAGATCAAATGAACGCTTATTCTCTTTCTGTTAAGCGAAGATATATTTCTAACCCCTCAGTAACTAATAATCAAGTGAGACACAAATTTTTTAGTTCGTATTTTTCTGGTAAAAATCAAAAAGGAGATAGGATTCCTGATTATTCAGAACTTAATCGAATGACATGTATTGGTCGTTGTAATCTTAGATATCCGGCCATTCTCGAGGGGAATTCTTATTTATTGGCAAAGAGGCGAAGAAATAGAGTCATCATCCCACTCGAATCAATTCAAGAAGGCGAGAACCAACTAATACCTTCTTCAGGTATCTCAATTGAAATCCCCAGAAATGGTATTCTCCGTAGAAATAGTATTCTTGCTTATTTCGATGATCCTCGCTATATCAGAAAGAGCTCGGGACTTACTAAATATGAGACCAGAGAACTTAATTCAATCGTCAACGAAGAGGATTTGATTGAGTATCGAGGAGTCAAGGTATTTTGGCCAAAATACCAAAAGGAAGTAAATCCCTTTTTTTTTATTCCCATGGAAGTCCACATTTTGTCCGAATCTTCTTCCATAATGGTACGGCACAATAGTATTATTGGGGTAGATACACAAATCACTTTAAATAGAAGAAGTCGGGTAGGCGGATTGGTCCGAGTGAAGAAAAAAGCAGAAAAAATTAAACTGATAATATTTTCTGGAGATATCCATTTTCCTGGAAAGACAAATGAGGCATTCCGATTGATACCACCAGGAGGGGGAAAACAAAATTCCAAAGAATACAAAAAATTAAAAAATTGGCTATATATCCAACGAATCAAACTTTCCAGGTATGAAAAAAAATATTTTGTTTTGGTTCAACCCGTAGTCCCATATAAAAAAACGGATGGTATAAATTTAGGAAGACTTTTCCCGCCGGATCTCTTGCAGGAAAGTGATAATCTACAACTTCGAGTTGTCAATTATATCCTTTATTACGACCCAATTCTTGAAATTTGGGACACAAGTATTCAATTAGTTCGGACTTGTTTAGTGTTGAATTGGGACCAAGACAAAAAGATTGAAAAGGCCTGTGCTTCCTTTGTTGAAATAAGGACAAATGGTTTGATTAGAGATTTTCTAAGAATCGACTTAGCAAAGTCACCTATTTCGTATACCGGAAAAAGGAACGATCTATCGGGTTCAGGATTGATCTCTGAGAATGGATCAGATCGCGCTAATGTCAATCCATTTTCTTCCATTTATTCCTATTCCAAGGCAAGGATTCAAGAATCCCTTAATCCAAATCAAGGAACTATTCATACGTTATTGAATCGAAATAAGGAATCTCAGTCTTTGATAATTTTGTCATCATCCAATTGTTCTCGAATAGGCCCATTCAACGATGTAAAATCTCCCAATATTCTAAAAGAATTAATCAAAAAAGACCCCCGAATTCCAATTAGGAATTTGTTGGGCCCCTTAGGAACAGGCTTTCCAATTTCTAATTTTGATTTATTTTCCCATTTAATAACCCATAATCAGATCTTGGTAACTAACTATTTCCAACTTGATAATTTAAAACAGATTTTTCAAATACTTAAATATTATTTACTGGATGAAAATGGTAAAATTTATAATCCCTATTCCTGCAGTAACATCATTTTGAATCCATTAAATTTGAATTGGTATTTTCTCCATTACAATTATTGTGAAGAGACATCTACAATCGTTAGTCTTGGGCAGTTTCTTTGTGAAAATGTATGTATAGCCAAAAAAGGACCCCATTTAAAATCGGGTCAAGTTCTAATTCTTCAAGTTGATTCTGTGGTAATACGATCAGCTAAGCCTTATTTGGCTACTCCAGGAGCAACTGTTCATGGACATTATGGGGAAATCATTTACGAAGGAGATACATTAGTTACATTTATATATGAAAAATCAAGATCTGGTGATATAACTCAAGGTCTTCCAAAAGTGGAACAGGTGTTAGAAGTGCGTTCGATTGATTCAATATCGATGAATCTCGAAAAGAGGATTGAGGCTTGGAACAAATGTATAACAAGAAT